ATGTAGAGCCTGATTAAAGGATTATCGTGATAGAGTAAAACATGTAAAAGAATTACCTACATTAACTCCAAAATTACATCTGACAGAATTAAACTGACACCAGTAAACATCAAAAGTTCACGTGCACCATACACCAAAATGTATTAAAATAGAAAAGTAAGCTAATACAAGCTAATGGGTTCATACCCCATATATAGAGTGTTCACTCTCTTCTCTAATGCCCAACAACCCAACAAAAGTCCTCCTGTCAACTACGTTGATCGGGGGTATTTTAATTTCCATTTCATCGAACTCCTGGCTTGGTGCCTGGATTGGATTGGAGATTAATCTCATATCATTCATCCCACTTATATCGTCACAAGAAAATATCATAACTACTGAAGCCTCACTAAAATACTTTATTATTCAAGCCCTAGCCTCATCAACGTTACTATTTCTGGTAGTGATAAAAACTTTTACCAGCCAAAGTATGTCAGCTGGGGGCAGTATTTACGAATATATAATCATGACCCCCCTTCTACTAAAAATAGGAGCAGCACCACTCCACTGGTGGTTCCCCAGAGTAATGGAAGGCCTAAGATGAGCAAATTGCTTATTGATAATAACCGTACAAAAAGCAGCACCACTCATGTTAATTTCCTACTTGTTGAAAACAACTCCATTAACGCTAATGGTCATCATAACATCAGTAATTGTGGGGTCCCTTGGGGGAATAAATCAAACATCACTTCGGAGGATCCTGACATATTCATCAATTAATCATACTGGGTGAATGCTTACAGCTATATTAGGAGGAACAAACTTATGAGCCATATACCTCACAGTATACTCTTTATTAACAGCAGCTGTAACCACTATCGCCAAAGCATTTAACATTTCATTTATCAATCAAGCGTTAACAATCAACAGAAAAGCATCTGTCAAAATTATGCTATTTTCGTCACTATTGTCACTAGGAGGTTTACCACCATTCATCGGATTTCTACCAAAATGAGCTGTAATCCAATCACTGATTGCAAACAACCTAGGATTTATTATGACACTAATGGTAGTTATATCACTAGTAACTTTGTATTTCTACTTACGAGTATGCTATTCAAGATTCATCATTCTTCACGAAGAAACGAAGTGGAACCCGTGACTACACAAGGAAAAAAGAATCTTTACATACAGAGTCATGTTCTCATCACTGTCTATAGTAGGGCTGACTGTATGCACAGCGATCATCAACATCAATTAAAGGCTTTAAGTTAAAAAAACTAATAACCTTCAAAGCTATAAATAAAGAACAAATCTTTAGGCCTTAATGGCAGTTTACCATCCCTGTAGAATTGCATTCTACTATCACAAAATGAATACAAGACCAACTTTAGTAGAGGGGTAAAACCCCTTAATAGACTTACAATCTACCACTTATCATCTCAGCCACTCTACTCATTGTAAACCGATGATTGTTTTCAACTAATCATAAAGATATTGGAACCTTGTATTTCATCTTCGGAGCCTGATCAGGAATGGTAGGAACATCATTAAGAATACTAATCCGAGCCGAACTAGGCCAACCAGGATCATTAATTGGTGATGATCAAATTTACAATGTGATCGTCACAGCCCACGCTTTCGTAATAATCTTCTTTATAGTAATACCAATCATGATTGGAGGGTTCGGAAACTGATTAGTACCACTAATACTAGGAGCCCCTGACATGGCCTTCCCACGAATAAATAACATGAGATTTTGATTATTACCCCCATCACTAACACTTCTTCTAACCAGAAGTATAGTAGAAAGTGGAGCAGGAACAGGATGAACCGTATACCCCCCTTTAGCAAGAGGGATTGCCCATGCAGGAGCATCTGTAGACCTTGCCATCTTCTCCCTTCATCTTGCTGGTGTCTCCTCAATCCTGGGAGCAGTAAACTTTATTTCAACAACAATCAACATAAAACCTGGTAATATAAGCCCAGACCGAATCCCACTATTCGTATGAGCAGTAGCAATTACTGCTTTATTACTACTTCTATCATTACCAGTCCTAGCGGGGGCAATTACAATATTACTGACAGACCGAAACCTAAATACATCCTTCTTTGACCCTGCTGGAGGAGGAGATCCCATCCTCTATCAACACCTATTTTGATTCTTTGGGCACCCAGAAGTATACATCCTAATTCTACCTGGTTTTGGAATAATTTCACATATCATCTGCCACGAAAGAGGTAAAAAGGAAGCCTTCGGGAATCTAGGAATAATTTTCGCTATACTAGCAATTGGACTACTAGGATTTGTAGTATGGGCACATCATATATTTACAGTAGGAATGGATGTAGATACCCGGGCATACTTCACATCAGCAACAATAATTATCGCAGTACCAACGGGAATTAAAATTTTTAGATGATTAGCAACAGTTTATGGATCACAACTCACATATAGAGCAACATGCCTATGATCATTAGGATTTGTATTCCTATTCACAATAGGAGGTTTAACAGGAGTGGTATTAGCAAATTCATCAATTGATATCATCCTGCATGACACCTACTATGTAGTAGCCCACTTCCACTACGTCTTATCAATAGGAGCAGTATTTGCAATTATGGCAGGGTTCATCCAATGATATCCATTATTCACAGGACTAACTTTAAATCCTAAATGACTAAAAACACAATTCACAGTAATGTTTGTAGGGGTAAACCTAACATTCTTCCCGCAACATTTTCTGGGACTAGCCGGAATGCCACGACGGTATTCAGACTATCCAGATGCTTACACAACATGAAATATTGTATCATCAATCGGATCAACAATTTCATTTATCAGAGTACTAATATTCATCTTCATCATCTGAGAGAGAATAAGAGAAAACCGACAAATTCTCTTTCCAACACAGACAAGAAATTCAATTGAATGACTACAAAATCTTCCTCCAGCAGAACACAGCTATTCAGAATTACCAACCATCGTCATAATTAAATAATAGTTAAATTAATCTATTTTGGCAGATGAGTGCGGTGGATTTAAGCTCCACATATAAAGCTAAAAGCTTTTTTTAGAAATGACAACATGAGCAAATATAAATCTTCAAGACGGAGCATCGCCAATTATAGAACAACTAATCTCATTCCACGACCACACACTTATAATTATCTCAATAATCCTTATAGTCGTAGCCTACATAATAATCATACTAGCCATCAACAAAAACATTAATCGATTCTTATTAGAAGGGCAGATAATTGAAGTGGCCTGAACAATTATTCCAGCAATCATTTTAATCTTCATCGCAGTGCCATCGCTGCGACTTTTATACCTTATGGATGAAATCCAAAGACCCGCATTAACTTTAAAGGCAATTGGACATCAATGATACTGAAGATATGAATATTCAGACTTCATTAAAGCAGAATTTGATGCATATATAATCCCACAAGACAGAAGCGACAAAAGAATATTTCGCCTTCTAGACACAGATAACCATACAACTCTACCTATCAACTCTTTCATTCGAATCATCGTTACAGCAGCAGATGTCTTGCACTCATGAACAGTGCCAAGACTAGGTATTAAAACAGACGCCACACCAGGACGATTAAATCAATGTAGTTTCCTAATTAATCGTCCTGGTCTATTTTACGGACAATGCTCAGAAATCTGTGGAGCAAATCACAGATTTATGCCAATCGTAATTGAAAGAGTAGCCACTAACACATTCATTAACTGAATTTCAAACCTTAGAGAGTCATCAGATGACTGAAAGCAAGTATTGGTCTCTTAAACCACTTAATAGTAAATTAGCAATTACTTCTGATGGAAGAGGTTAGTTAACAAAATAACATTGGTATGTCAAACCAAAATAGTCCAATAGACACCTCTTTTATGCCCCAAATAATACCTATAAGATGATCAATTCTATTTACAATATTTTCAATAACCCTAGTTGTATTCGCTGCAACAAATTACTACACAAGAATTCAAAAAGCAAGAAACGCCACAACAAGAACCACCCTTATCAAAAAAAGTATAAACTGAAAATGATAAGAAACCTATTCTCAGTATTCGACCCATCAACAAGAACACTCAGTTTACCCCTCAACTGAACAAGAACATTCCTAGGGTTAATATTCATTCCCACCGGGATGTGGCTAATCCCCTCACGACATTCAATAACATGGAATCTACTAACAACTAAATTACACAATGAATTTAAAACCCTATTAGGCAAGGAAAGAAAAGGAAGAACGTTCCTGTTCGTATCATTGTTCTCACTAATCCTATTCAACAATTTCCTGGGCTTATTCCCATACATCTTCACCAGAACCAGCCACTTGATCATGACCTTAACAATAGCCTTACCATTATGAGTAAGATTCATAATATTTGGATGAATCAACAACACAAATCACATGTTCGAACACCTTGTACCACAAGGAACCCCCACTGTCCTCATACCATTTATAGTATGCATTGAAACCATTAGAAACGTGATTCGACCTGGAACACTTGCAGTGCGATTAACCGCAAACATAATTGCAGGACACCTATTACTAACCCTACTAGGGAATAATGGACCAACAATAGCACAATCACTAATTTGAGTGTTAATTGTGGCACAAATCCTATTGTTAATTCTAGAATCAGCTGTTGCTGTAATTCAGTCATACGTGTTTGCCGTACTAACAACTCTATACTCTAGTGAAGTAAACTAAAATTAATGACAGGACACAGAAATCATCCATTTCACTTAGTTGAACAAAGACCATGACCACTTACAGGAGCAATTGGAGCCATAGTATCAATATCAGGAATAATCAAGTGATTTCATCAATACAATCAAGAGCTATTAATGATAGGGGGCTTAATCATAATTTTAACAATAATTCAATGATGACGAGATATCGTACGAGAAGGAACTTATCAAGGACTCCATACAAAAATAGTATCCAAAGGATTGCGATGAGGAATAATTCTATTTATCATCTCAGAGGTTTTTTTCTTCATCTCATTCTTCTGAGCTTACTTCCACAGAAGCCTTTCCCCGACCATTGAATTAGGTTCCACTTGACCGCCAGTTGGAGTTTTACCATTCAACCCCCTACAAATTCCTCTACTGAATACAGCAATTTTACTTGCCTCAGGAGTAACAGTAACATGGGCACACCATGGATTATTAGAAAATAATTATATTCAAGGGATACAAGGTCTATTCTTCACAGTAATCCTAGGTATTTATTTCACAATCCTCCAAGCATACGAATATATCGAAGCATCATTCACAATCGCAGACTCAAGATACGGATCCACATTCTTTGTAGCCACGGGCTTCCACGGGCTACACGTAATCATTGGAACCACATTTCTGTTAACATGCTTACTACGACAAATAAATCTTCATTTTTCATCAAATCACCACTTCGGATTTGAAGCAGCCGCATGATATTGACACTTCGTAGACGTAGTCTGACTATTCCTATACATCTCAATCTACTGATGAGGAAGATAAAATAACTTATCTAATATAAAAAGTATACTTGACTTCCAATCAAGAGGTTTGTATCAACAAGCTAAGTAATAATCATAACAGCAGTTATAGTAATAGTATCCATAACGTTAACAACAGCCGTCATAATCCTAACATCTCTATTATCAAAGAAAAATATTGAAGACCGAGAAAAAAGATCGCCATTTGAATGTGGGTTCGACCCAAAAAGATCTGCACGACTACCCTTCTCACTCCGATTCTTCCTCATCGCAGTAATCTTCTTAATTTTCGACGTAGAAATTGCACTACTATTACCAATAACAATTGTAATAACAACCTCAAACATAGAATCCTGAATAATAATTAGATCAATTTTCTTATTAATCCTGATTATTGGACTATATCACGAATGAAATCAAGGGTCCCTAGAATGAGCCAGCTAGGGGGCTGTAGTTAACCATAACATTTGGTTTGCAACCAAAAAGTACTATAAAGTCTGCCTTACAGGAAGCAAGAAGCGATCAATCGCAACCAATTTCGACCTGGTTTACAGGTAGGATTCTCTACCCTTGTTTAGTTTAGTCGAAACCAAAAAGAGGTATATCACTGTTAATGATAAAATTGAATATAATTCCGTCTAAGGAAATGTGTTGATCAAATGAAAGCTGCTAACTTATCATTCTAGCGGTTAAATCCCGTTTACATTTCTATTTATGTAGTTTAACAAAAACATTACATTTTCACTGTAAAAATAAAGGAACCTTTCATAAATACCACTTGAAGGTATACTAACCTCAATGACATCTTCAGTGTCATACTCTACATAAGATATCCAAGTAAATAAACATAAGTATTAAAACAACAACTCACATAACAAAAAATATCAAAAATACCCTAAGATTATTATACTGTCACCACTGATTAACCCTGCCCAGATACATCAAAACCCAGAAAATTCCCTGACCTCCTAATCGCTCTGCCCAACCTAAATCAGAAACCCTTAAAGAGTAATACCCCAACAATAAAGGTGACTTCGTCACCCCATAAGTAGAAAGATAAGGTATAAACCATATTGACCCAGAAAAAGTAACAAACTTATAAAAAATTAATGAAACTAATGAACTACCCAGATTCAATTTAGCAAGCTCATAACCAAATCAACCACCTAATAATCTAACAAGAATAGCCATAACCCTCAAATAAAAAGGAAGAAAAATTACTGAAGGAGTACAAAAAATAATCCAACTTAATAAACCCCCCCCAAAGATAGCAAAGAATATCAAACCAACCATACCACAAACCATATTAAAATTATCATCACTGATAGAATACGATGAAGATAAATTAAAATCACCACAGAAAACATAATAGAACAAACGAAAGGAGTAACAGACAGTTAAACCAGTAGAAACAAAAAAGAGGAAAAACCCAATCAAATTAACATAACTAAAAGAAACCATTTCCAAAATAAGATCTTTGGAATAAAATCCAGCTAGAAAAGGTATACCACACAAAGCAAATCTAGAAACCCCTAAACAAACTGAAGTAAAAGGTATCTGGAAGGAAAGATTACCCATATAACGAATATCCTGAGAATTATTTATCGTATGAATAATAACACCAGCACACATGAAAAGTAAAGCCTTAAATAAAGCATGAGTTAACAAATGAAAGAAAGCCATACTAACTAAGCCAACAGAGACAGCACCAATTATTAAACCCAACTGTCTTAAAGTAGACAACGCAATAATTTTCCTCAAATCGTACTCAAAATTGGCCCCTAGCCCGGCTATAAACATCGTAAGACCGGAAATAAGGAGAAGAAAGGTACTTAACCAACTACTAAAAGCAGGGCTAAAACGAATTAATAAATAAACACCAGCAGTAACCAAAGTAGAAGAATGAACCAGGGCAGAAACAGGGGTAGGAGCTGCCATCGCAGCCGGCAATCAAGAAGAGAAAGGAATTTGAGCACTCCTAGTCATCGCAGCCAACACAACCAACAAGGAAATCAAATTCATTTCAAAAGAATTCATCAAAAAATCTAAATAATAAATATAACTTCAACTACCAAAATTAACCATTCAAGCAATAACCATTAGCAAAGCAACATCACCAATCCGATTAGAAAGAACTGTTAACATACCGGCATTATAAGACTTCACATTCTGATAATAAATTACCAAACAATAAGAAACCAGACCCAAGCCATCCCAACCCAGCAAAATTCTAATTATATTAGGACTAATAATCAAAAACATTATAGAAAGAACAAATAATAAAACCAGTAAAATAAACCGATTAATACTCAAATCACCGTGCATGTAATCATCTCTATATAAAATAACTAAAGAAGAAATAAAAAAAACAAAACCTACAAAAAAAAAAGACATTCAATCAAATAAAAAAGTTATAACAACTCTGCTAGAATTCAACGTAACAATGTTCCACTCAATAAAATAAGTCAAATCATTTAACACAAAGTAAAACCCACTGATAAATATAGCCACACCAGAAAAAAACAAAAAAATAAATCTAATAAAACAGATAGACAAATAAAACATTACTAGCCTGAGGTAAAAATTACATTACTGACACCACAAATCAAAGTTTTTGTTAAACTACCCAAGCAACTAATAAGCCCCTCTATAACCAAAGCATAATAAAATCCCCCCTCATAATAAATAAATTTAATGGAAACCAATGAAGAAATAACAACAAAAACTCACGAGAATAGCCCAAAGAACAAGAATGAACACCAGAATAATAGAAACCATGCTGACTATAAGAAAAAAGGTATAAGGTATAAGCAGCTCTAAAAAACGACAGAAACACAATAAAAACTATTCTAACCCAAGATCAAGAAACCAAACTATTAAACAATCTAAATTCTCCCAAAAGATTCAAAGAAGGGGGGGCAGCTATATTACAAGCACTCAAAACAAATCATCAAAATGATATACTAGGTATCAAACTCAACATTCCACGAGCAATCATTAAACTCCGACTACCTAACCGCTCATAAGAAATATTGGCTAAACAGAAAAGGCCCGAAGAACATAAGCCATGAGCAATCATTAAGGTAAAAGAACCACAGACCCCCCAATAATTTATAGTCATAACTCCACCAATAACGATCCCTATATGAGCAACAGAAGAATACGCAATTAATGACCTTAAGTCAGTCTGACGTATACAAACCAAACTAACCAATACACCACCAACCAAACTAATAGAAATCCAAATAAATCCCAAACTAAAAAAACTAATCAAAGTAGAAGAAATACGTAACAACCCATAACCCCCTAACTTAAGTAATACCCCAGCCAAAATCATCGACCCAGAAACAGGGGCCTCAACATGGGCCCTAGGTAACCACAAATGAACCAAAAACATAGGTATCCTGACTAAAAAAGCAAAAATTATACAAAAATAAAAAAACCCATTTAGAAATCCCACATTCTCCAACAAAAAGAAGCTAGTAGAAAACAAGGTATCATAAATATAAAAAACACCAACCAACATAGGAAGGGAAGCTAATAAAGTATAAAAAAGTAAATAAATACCCGCCTGAAGACGCTCCGGCTGATATCCCCACCCCAAAATAATGAAAACAATGGGGATAAGACTACTCTCAAAAAAGAGATAAAAAGAAAAAAGATTAACTCTACTAAAAGTGCAAACCAGCATGACAGCCAATACAACAACGAAAAATAAAAAAAGATCAGAATAATAAAAAGAACGTAAAATAGACTCTCTAGCCATAATCATCAATACACAAATCCACAATCTAAGTAAGATTAAACCATAAGAAATAATGTCACAACCAAATATATTACCAAGTCTCCCCCATCCCATAAAATAAGGAAAGAAGAAGAAAAAAGAAAAAGAAACAACAAAAAATAAAGAATGAACCAACCATCAACCATCAATCAAGAAGCATAAAGGGATTAAAAAAGTAAAAAACATTAAAACCCTTAACATTGCAACACTCTATAAGACTGAAAATAATCATTACCAAAGCCACGAATTATATAAACCAAAATAGAAAGACCCAAAGACCCCTCACATACAGAAAAAACCAAAAAAAGCATAACAAAATAAAGCTCATAATTAAAAAAACAAAGATAAAAATAAATAGTAACAAAGAGAGATAAAACCATAAACTCCAATCTCAGTAAAGTAGCCAGTAAATGTTTCCGATTAGAAGAAAAAGACCAAATACCACAAAAAAAAGAAAAAGAGAAAAAATGTGTTAACATTAAGTTTTAATAATTTAATCAAAATATTGGTCTTGTAAACCAAAAATAAGCACAGCCTTTTAAAACTTCAAGGGAAAGCAAAACTCATCAATAACCTCCAAAGTTAACATTTTCAATAAACTACCCCCTGAAATAAAAATACTGGTAACCACAAGAGCCCTAATAAGAATAATATTCACACAAATAATTCACCCGCTAGCAATAGGAATAATACTACTAACACAAACAATAGCAATATGCCTAATTAGAGGGCTGATACATCAAAGATTCTGATTCCAATACATCCTTTTCATAGTATTTATTGGAGGAATACTAGTATTATTTATCTATGTAGCAAGACTAGCATCAAATGAAATATTTTCATTATCAACAAAAATAATAGTAGTAACAACAACAATAATACTATTATCTACAACAATCGAAGACTGAACCACAATAAACAGAAAAGAAACAATAAACAACACGATAATAGAGAATGAAATCATCACAATAACAAGAAAATTATATAATCAACCGAATGGAAGACTAACTATCATAATAGCCCTGTACCTACTAATAACACTAATTGTAGTAGTAAAAATTACCAACGTATCAAAAGGCCCACTACGACAAACAAAATAATGAATAAACCCATACGAACCGTACACCCACTGCTCAAAATAGCTAATAGAGCATTGATCGACCTGCCTACGCCAACTAACATCAGAGCATGATGAGACTTTGGATCCCTCCTAGGTATCTGCCTAATCACGCAAATCGCTACAGGATTATTCCTAGCCATACACTATTGTCCAAATACAGAAATAGCATTCTCCAGAGTAGCACACATCTGTCGAGATGTAAACTATGGATGAATTTTACGAACCTTACACGCAAATGGAGCATCCTTATTCTTCATTTGTATTTATATACACATCGGACGCAACATCTACTACGGATCCTATAAATTAGTACACACTTGATCAATTGGTGTGTTAATTCTTTTCACAACAATAGCAACAGCCTTTTTAGGATATGTACTACCATGAGGACAAATATCATTCTGAGGAGCAACAGTAATTACAAATCTACTATCCGCGATCCCCTACATAGGAACAGAATTAGTCCAATGAGTATGAGGTGGATTTGCAGTAGACAATGCAACACTAACGCGCTTCTTCACACTCCACTTTCTAATACCATTTGTCATCACAGCAATAGTAATAGTCCATCTACTATTCCTACATCAGACAGGATCAAACAACCCGCTGGGCTTAAAGAGAGACCTAGATAAAATTCCATTCCATCCATACTTCACCAACAAAGATATCGTGGGATTCATCTTCCTATTCGCAGCATTATCAACATTATCTCTAAAGGAACCATACATCCTAGGAGATCCAGACAATTTCATCCCTGCAAATCCACTAGTAACACCGATCCACATCCAGCCAGAATGATACTTCCTATTCGCATATGCAATCTTACGATCAATCCCTAACAAGCTAGGGGGCGTAATTGCACTAGTAATATCAATTGCAATCCTATTTATCTTACCAGCCTATAAGTCAAAATTTAGAGGAAATCAATTCTATCCTCTAAACCAAATCACATTCTGAATCATAACAAACACGGTAATTTTACTAACATGGATCGGGGCCCGCCCAGTAGAAGACCCTTACATTATCACAGGACAAATCCTAACAGTAGCATACTTCGTATACTACATCCTAACCCCATTAACAACAAAATACTGAGACTTCCTAAACAATTAAAGTTACAAAGCTATAAGAACAAGCATGTGCTTTGAAACCACAAAAAAGGAGTTAAAGCCTCCTAGTAACTTAGTAGTACTCAAATTAATACACTTAAAGGAGAGAGAAAAGGAATAACCTAACACCCAAAAAAAACAACAAATAATTCAAAGATAGAGGCAAAAATCCCTTTCAAGCCAAATACATTAACCTATCATAACGAAAACGAGGTAAAGTACCACGCACCCAAATAAATAGAAAAGAAATAAAAGAAAGCCTAATATAAAAAAATAAAGAATCCAAATCACATCCCAAGAAAATAACACAAAATAATAATCTTATGAACAAAATACTAGCATACTCTGCCAAAAAAATTAGAGCAAACCCACCAGCACCATACTCAATATTAAATCCAGAAACCAACTCCGACTCACCTTCAGCAAAATCAAAAGGGGTACGATTTGTCTCAGCCAGACAAGAAATAAATCATACAAAAGAAAGAGGTAAAGTAAAAAAGATCAATCAAAGATAAGACTGAAAATAATAGAAATCAATCAAATTATAGCCACAAACCAGAAATACAAAAGACAATAAAATTAAAGCCAAACTAACCTCATAAGAAATAGTTTGAGCTACAGAACGAAGACCCCCCAACAAAGAATAATTAGAGTTAGAAGATCAACCAGCTACCATAACTGTGTAAACACCCAGACTGGTACAGCACAAAAAGAACAACAAACCCAACTCAAAAGAAATCAAACCTCTGAAATAGGGAATCAAAACCCAAATTAGTAAAGATAAAAACAAACCAAAAACCGGGGAGAAGTAGTAACATAAATAATTAGAGACCAATGGGAAATATTGCTCCCTAGTAAACAACCTAATAGCATCACCAAAAGGCTGAAATAAACCAAGAAACCCGACTTTATTTGGACCCTTACGAATGTGCACATAACCAAGAACCTTTCGCTCGAGAAGAACAAGAAAAGCAACACCAACAAGGACAAAAACAATCAACAAAAGGAAAATAATAACGGAGAATAAAAATTCCATTCTACTACCTGTGTAAACAACATATCCACTTAAATAGATTCTAAATCCACCGCACTCATCTGCCAAAATAGTAAGTTACTAAAATTCAAATTAAAGAAAATTATTCCAAATATCTGGTCCTCTCGTACTAAGAAATTAAAGAAAATTATAGATAGAAACCAACCTGGCTCACGCCGGTCTGAACTCAGATCATGTAAGATTTTAAAGGTCGAACAGACCTAATAAATTTAATAAAGCCTCTACACCAAAGATTAATCTTAATCCAACATCGAGGTCGCAAACCTTCCCGTCAATATGAACTCTCAAGAAAGATTACGCTGTTATCCCTAAGGTAATTTTGTCTTATAATCAATAATAAAGGATCAAGGAAACATAAATAAATGAAAAACAATAAAGGAGGAGTTAAATATATCCTCCTGTCACCCCAACAAAACATATTAAACCCAACATTTAAACCCAAAATCAAACCAAAAAAGGATACAACCATGTAAAACTCTATAGGGTCTTCTCGTCCCATAAAAAAATCTAGGCATTTTTACCAAGACACTAAATTATACACCATAATTTCCAACAAAGACAGACAGCACCTCGTCGAGCCATTCATACCAGTCCACAATTAAAGAACTAATGATTATGCTACCTTTGCACGGTCAAAATACCGCGGCCCTTCAATATCATCAGTGGGCAGGCCATACTTCAAAAAAATCAACAAGAAGAGATGTTTTTGTTAAACAGGCGAGTGCCCTAACCCTTTGCCTAATTCCTTTGAAAAACTCAACATAAAACGAAATCGAATAAAAAAATACATATACTAGTTCAACCAAAAATACAACAACCAAAAAATTGAACTGAACATCCCAATAAATAATTAAATAAGGGAAAATTACCAAATAACAAAAAGTAAAATTTTAAAATACTCAAATAGATAGCCAACATAAAGCCCACAATACAATTCACCAAACAAAAACATTATAAAAAAGAATCAGAGCTTATCCCCCAAAACCTTCACCACAAGTAAGATAGAATAAACAAAAATAATAACCAAACAAGAAGTGTGAATTAAATTCATCTCTCAGGAAACCAGATACCACCAAAGACGCATAACATATCACTACTAAATAAATGTTACAGATACTAGTGAAACAGTAACCAAAACAATTAAGTAGCTCCTTCGAAATCGGGAAACAAAAAATAAATAATAATAATTAGTAAACCCTGATACAAAAGGTACAGTAAACCAAACCAACTTAAAAAAACAAAAATGAACACCCCTCACAGTACAAGTAAACTATAATAAAAAGAATTAAATCAATACAATACAACAACAAAACAATACTTTGCTAAAACAAACAAAAAACAAAATAAAACATAAATCACCTCGCATCAGACAACGCCGAATCGCACGACAAAAAATTCAATGTAAATGAAATCCCTAACTACAGGTAAGTCTGATCAATCCAGCCACACCTTCCGGTACGACCACTATGTTACGACTTATCTCAACAAACAAATGAGAGCGACGGGCGATGTGTGCATATTCCAGTACCACCATCATCAACACAATCTCCAACAGATTACAATCAAATCCAATTTCATCCCAAGATCTCAATCAGTAATCCAAAATTCAACAAAATAATGTAATCCACCTCACACTTAAAAATAAATTGCACCTTGACCTGAAATAAATTAAAATAATAAAACCAGAGAATTATAAACACTAAAAAGATCCTCATTATAACGGCGGTATACAAACAAAAAAGAATTAAGTAAGGTCCAACGCGGACTATCGATTACGGGGCAGATTCCTCTGAAAGGTAAAGAATACCGCCAAATTCTTTGGGTTTCAAGAACATAACTAGTACTACCCAGGTAAACATAATTGACACCCAAAATAATAGGGTATCTAATCCTAGTCTACAAAAAAGATTTCACAGCCTACAAAAACAAAATAAGCAATAAATGAAAATAAAGATTCCACCCATCTACTAAATAAAACCTCAATACAAGCCCATACAAAAAAAGTAATAAAACTGCACAACCGAAAATGTTCAATAACACCTAATGTATAACCGCGGCTGCTGGCACAAACTTAACCGGCACTAAAAACTATTGCTAAATCCGAAACAACAAGATCAATAATATAAAACTAAATAATGCGAACAAAGAGGTCCCTTACCCGTCCAAATTCTCCCCCACCATCAAGAAAAAAGATAGAATTCACGCAGAAACTTACATATAAAACAAAACAACACTGAACAAAGAGGCAAGAATAAAACCAGACAAAACTACTTAAGGTAAACAAAACAAATGACGGGACAAGAAATTGAATTCCACGCACATCCGTCAACAGAAAAGCACAAAGCAAGAAAACAGAAACACATTTCTTCCCTCCCACCAATTTTTCTTGCCCAACTAAATAGAGAAAACCCTGACCACAGACCAACCGTGACAGACAAAACTACTTAAGGTAAACAAAACAAATGACGGGACAAGAAATTGAATTCCACGCACATCCGTCAACAGAAAAGCAAACGCACCAACCCCGTGCCCAGAAGCCCCCATTAATACTCTAGATCTCATTTTTTTTTTAGACCCCTAAAAAATGAGATCTAGAGTATTCTTAGGCTTATTTACGTGTGAGGTACGTTATTAATATAATTACTTCATATGATAAATCCCCTTAATTTAATAGAATTGCCTACTTATATTTAATATTAAAACCTGATACTCAGCAATTAATTAACATACATCAAATAAGATTTACTGTATTAAATAGTAAAGTCTTATATATGTATCGCCTCTCTATTTCTCTATATAGGTAGCTATACCCACTATAATTGGTAATGCGTATGATTCAGAAAAGTAAGTGATTATATTAACATAATTAGAACGTATACTCTAAAGACTTGTATTACTAGGCACTTTTTCCAAAGATTTTTTATTTTCCTCTCAACTGAAACCCATCAAAAATACGTAAATTGGTAGAGTTTTCCTTAAGAGAAAATTCCAACGAGCTTTCATTATAAATACGCAAATTAACGGGGTTCTCATCTAGAGGAAAATTTCAAGGGACATCATCATAAATGTACAAATTAATAAGAAATACGTTTAAAAAAAATCAAGTAAGTGCCACAAGACAAAAAATCACAAACACCATAAATAAAAAGTTCATCAAACCGCAATCAAACAAAAAGAGTAAATAAACAACCAGGAAAATTAAAGTTCCATTAAATATACAAGAAAGTGCACCCCCTATAAATAAAAAGTTCATCAAACCGCAATCAAACAAAAAGAGTAAATAAACAACCAGGAAAATTAAAGTTCCATTAAATATACAAGAAAGTGCACCCCCTATAAATAAAAAGTTCATCAAACCGCAATCAAACAAAGAGAGTAAATAAACAACCAGGAAAATTAAAGTTCCATTAAATATACACAA